CTCTGGATTCGGGGCTTTCCACTATAGCTGAACACGAGGGAAAAATCGTTTATACTGATACTCACAAGATTGTTTTTTCAAGTAATGGGGACACTATAAACATTCCATTAGTTATGTATCAACGTTCCAACAAAAATACTTGTATGCATCAAAAACCTCAGGTTCAACAGGGTAAATGTATTAAAAAAGGACAAATTTTAGCGGATGGTGCGGCTACAGTTGGGGGAGAACTCGCTTTAGGAAAAAATGTATTAGTAGCTTATATGCCGTGGGAAGGTTACAATTCTGAAGACGCAGTACTAATTAGCGAACGTCTGGTATATGAAGAGATTTATACTTCTTTTCACATCCGAAAATATGAAATTAAGACTCATGTGACAAGCCAAGGCCCTGAAAGAATCACTAAAGAAATACCACATTTAGAGGCTAATTTACTCCGCAATTTAGACAGAAATGGAGTTGTGAGGCTTGGATCTTGGATAGAAGCAGGTGATATTTTAGTAGGGAAATTAACGCCTCAGACAGCGAACGAATCGTCGTATGCCCCAGAGGATAGATTATTACGAGCCATACTTAGCATTCAAGTATCCACGGCAAAAGAAACTTCTCTAAAACTACCTATAGGCGGAAGGGGTCGAGTTATTGATGTGAGATGGATCCAAAAAAGGGGAAGTTCCAGTTATAATTCGGAAATGATTCGTGTATATATTTCACAGAAACGTGAAATCAAAGTAGGTGATAAAGTAGCTGGAAGACATGGGAATAAAGGTATCATTTCTAAAATTTTGCCTAGACAAGATATGCCCTATTTGCAAGATGGAACACCCGTTGATATGGTTTTCAACCCATTAGGAGTACCCTCACGAATGAATGTGGGACAGATATTTGAATGTTCGCTCGGGTTAGCGGGGGATCTGCTAAAGAGACATTATAGAGTAGCACCTTTTGATGAGAGATATGAGCAAGAGGCTTCGAGAAAACTAGTGTTTCCTGAATTATATGAAGCCAGTAAGCAAACAAAAAAGCCATGGGTATTTGAACCCGAGTATCCGGGAAAAAGCAAAATATTTGATGGAAGAACAGGAGATCCTTTTGAACAACCTGTTCTAATAGGAAAGTCCTATATCCTGAAATTAATTCATCAAGTTGATGATAAAATCCATGGGCGTTCCAGTGGCCCTTACGCACTTGTTACACAACAACCCCTTAGAGGAAGGGCCAAGCAAGGAGGACAACGAGTAGGAGAAATGGAAGTTTGGGCTCTAGAGGGATTTGGTGTTGCTCATATTTTACAAGAGATGCTTACTTATAAATCTGATCATATCAGAGCTCGTCAAGAAGTACTTGGTGCTACGATCATTGGAGGAACAGTACCTAATCCCGAGGATGCTCCAGAATCTTTTCGGTTGCTCGTTCGAGAACTACGATCTTTGGCTCTGGAACTGAACCATTTCCTTGTATCTGAGAAGAACTTCCAGATTAATAGGAAGGAAGCTTGATCTGAATGAATCATATTTTCTATTCTATGATCGATCGGTATAAACATCAACAACTTCGAATTGGACCAGTGTCTCCTCAACAAATAAGGGCTTGGGCCAACAAAATCCTACCTAATGGAGAGATAGTTGGAGAGGTGACAAAGCCCTATACTTTTCATTACAAAACCAATAAACCAGAAAAGGATGGATTGTTTTGTGAAAGAATCTCCGGGCCTATAAAAAGTGGAATTTGTTCTTGTGGAAATTATCGAGTAATCGGAGCTGAAAAAGAAGACTCGAAATTTTGTGAACAATGCGGAGTGGAATTTGTTGATTCTCGGATACGAAGATATAAAATGGGATACATCAAACTCGCATGTCCAGTGACTCATGTGTGGTATTTGAAACGTCTTCCTAGTTATATCGCGAATCTTTTAGATAAACCCCTTAAGGAATTAGAAGGCCTAGTATACTGCGATGTGTGATTTGATCGAAATTTTCATTTTACAGATTTGGAATGATAAACTGTCATCCCATTTAATCTGATTGGGATGCCCCTGACTCTGACATGTGTCTTGGGAGGATAGGATTAACATGAAGCTCAGAATTATGGGTGTATTCAATACTCCCAAGTTAAAGGGGAATTGATCCATGGTTGACTCCGTAAGAGATGAAGAGGAATCGCTAGTTATGCCTCGTGAAAAAAAGGCTTAATTAGCCATTCCATTTCTTTTAGAGAGAAGTTCTGTTCAAGCAAGCAAATATGGCATGGTTACAGAAGTCTATCTATCGCATATATGCCTCAAAGGACATCATGACATAACCATCGGGGTGAGTAGGGACCTAAAAGATCGAACGGAACGATATATAGAACAAGTAAATCCCTTACGAGTATTATAAAGTATTCCTTTACTTTAAAGGAATTCATCATTTGAGGGGGGTAGACTACTCAAATAATTTAATTTCACGTTTCAATTTTGTGTTAAAGTAAATTTAAGTAATTCAGAAGGTTGTTAAATTTA